TGCTGACATAAAAACATCCCTTTCCATATCCTCGGATACAACCCATAAAGGGTTGCCCGTTCTTTGTACATAAACCTTTGTTAGGGTTTCGCGAAGTTTCAGTAGTTCTTCCGCTTCCAGGATAAATTCCCCTGCTTGCGCCTCATAAAAAGAACTAGCAGGTTGGTGAATCATAACCCTGATGATATTGATATAACATCATGAATGGTTCTTCTATCTCGCATGATTGAGCTAAACTAAAGTAGGGGATAAAAAAATAACAAGAAAAAAATCAAATAGAATTGAATAACCGTACAGGCATCTTTTGTTCATTGCATACGGCTCTGCAATGGAATTGACTTTTTCTTCTCTTCTATTCTATCGAAGAAAGAAATAGAATCCATCTAATCCAGATCGTTGAATGATCCATTTACCACCCTTCCTTTCATAGAAGTAAAAAAGAATACTATGATGGTTCTGTTACTTTATATATTTATCTCGTCTGTGATTTAGCAATCCCAAAGTTTCTTTTTGATACGATCAAATAAGTAAAAAATGATCTTTTTTTTTTCATTTTCATACTCTTTCTTTCATAGCATAAGTATCAGAAAGAGACTTCTGGTGTGGAAGAAAAATGGTTTGTGACGCTGAAATGTACTCCCGACACATAAGATCAAATCGGAAATAATCTTTATTTCATACTACTATCTCGATACAAAATCTCATGTTATGAAAAAACAATAATGGTTTGTTCATATCGAACCCGAAGTGCCATGCTATTATTACTTATAATTTTCTTTTATAATCAATGTGGCGAAGGCATAGTCTTCTTTTTTTTTTAATCAAATAAAAACTCATTGGCGCCAAGCGTGAGGGAATGCTAGACGTTTGGTAATTTCTCCTCCGACCAGAATAAAAGATCCCATTGACGCGGCTAATCCCATACATATCGTATGCACATCAGGTGACACAAATTGCATAGTATCATAAATGGCTATTCCTGGTATTACCCATCCGCCGGGAGAGTTTATAAACAAATAAAGATCCTTAGTACCATCTTCTATACTGAGATATACCATGAGACCAACAAGTTGATTCGAGATCTCGCTATCAACCTCTTGGCCTAAAAAAAGTAATCTTTCTCGATAAAGTCGGTTGATTAGGACAAAATTGCATCCCTTAGGAACCGTACGCGCACCTTTGGGTACATACGGTTCAAAAAAAATTGCGAAAAAGAATCAATGTGTCGATTCCAGTTTTATTTCTTTTTTTTTATGTAACAGGTTTTCTTAATGAAAGGTCTTCTATTAAAAAAAACGAGATGAGTTTAGGCTCCCTTCCCTCTAAAAAAAAAAAAAGAGATTACTGAACTTATTAAACTAACCTATCATTGATGTATTGTTTCATCGATATTAGAATCACGATGTCATTGTCTTGTTCCTGAATGGGCCCTTTCAATTCTTTTAGGTTCATGGTCTACCCCGGGAAAAGATCTGTCCGAATTCTATTTGCACATATAGGACAAATGGTCTCAGTACCATTTTTTTGTTATGACTTCTTTTTTTTTGTTAATTTCGTGTCTTGCTTTCCCAAAACTATTTGATGTATTCATCATACTATTCCGTTGGTCGGCAATTTGGGATCACTACTATCACTACTATAGTAATAGTAGGTATAAAGTAATAGTAGGTATAAGAATCATTTATGATACAAGTGGTAATCATACATATATTATATTAACAATTTGTTATCGATTTGGTATTTTCTGAACGGAGCCTGGATACTTTATTTTATCAGTCCAAGTAAACCATAAATTCTTCTAAATTGATAATATTGATCCCCAATATAAAATAAATTGATCTAATTGCACTTCACGCTCCGAATGATTGATTGATGCCTCACTCAATACAATATCTCTTGGGCGAAACAGAGGATATCTCGATCAGGGGAGAGAACGGGTAAATCCCATATGACCCAATATGTCTGACAAGTCGCACTATACGTCAACCCAAACCGCATCTTCCTCTCCAGGACTCCGAAAAGGTACTTTTGGAACACCAATGGGCATTAAATTAAAGAAAAAAATTTAGTACTATACTTCACTTTAATATGGAAACGTAACAATCAATGGTTTATTGTCTTCATCCCCTTTTTCTCTTTATTCTATTTGATACATAGATTGGAAAGTTTATAGAGTAAGACAGAATGAATAAAGAAAAAATTTGAACGAAGAAATCGATCGTTCGAATGATAAACAAGTATCTAGCCATTCGTTCCCCAAAAATGGGACCAATCCTCCCATTGCGTATTGGTACTTATCGGGTATAGAATAGATCTGCTTCTCTTTGTTCTTACGAACAAAATTGTTCCGTTATTTTCAATGGAATGGAATAAATATTAATCCTTTCTGATACGGAATCTACTGAAAAGGTTAGGTACATAGTTAGTATATATAGTCTTTTCCAATGCGATAAAATAAAGTGACATAGTGTCTATTTTTCTTTGATAAAGAGGTATTTCCATGGGTTTACCTTGGTATCGTGTTCATACTGTCGTATTGAATGATCCCGGTCGATTGCTTTCTGTTCATATAATGCATACAGCTCTAGTTTCTGGTTGGGCTGGTTCGATGGCTTTATACGAATTAGCGGTTTTTGATCCCTCTGATCCCGTTCTTGATCCAATGTGGAGACAAGGTATGTTTGTTATACCCTTCATGACTCGTTTAGGAATAACCAATTCGTGGGGTGGTTGGAGTATTTCAGGAGGAACTATAACAAATCCCGGTATTTGGAGTTATGAAGGTGTGGCAGGGGCACATATAGTGTTTTCCGGTTTGTGCTTCTTGGCAGCTATCTGGCATTGGGTATATTGGGACCTAGAAATATTCTGTGATGAACGTACGGGAAAACCTTCTTTGGATTTGCCCAAGATCTTTGGAATTCATTTATTTCTCTCAGGGGTAGCTTGCTTTGGCTTTGGCGCATTTCATGTAACAGGTTTGTATGGTCCTGGAATATGGGTGTCCGATCCTTATGGACTAACTGGAAAAGTACAATCTGTAAATCCAGCGTGGGGCGCGGAAGGTTTTGATCCTTTTGTTCCGGGAGGAATAGCCTCTCATCATATTGCAGCGGGTACATTGGGCATATTAGCAGGCCTATTCCATCTTAGTGTCCGTCCGCCTCAACGTCTATACAAAGGATTACGTATGGGCAATATTGAAACTGTACTTTCCAGTAGTATCGCTGCTGTTTTTTTTGCAGCTTTTGTTGTTGCTGGAACTATGTGGTATGGTTCAGCAACTACCCCAATCGAATTATTTGGTCCTACTCGTTATCAGTGGGATCAGGGATACTTTCAGCAAGAAATATATCGAAGAGTTAGTGCCGGGCTAGCCGAAAATCTTAGTTTATCGGAGGCTTGGTCTAAAATTCCCGAAAAATTAGCTTTTTATGATTATATTGGTAATAATCCGGCAAAGGGGGGATTATTCAGAGCAGGCTCAATGGACAATGGGGATGGAATTGCTGTTGGATGGTTAGGACACCCCGTCTTTAGAGATAAAGAAGGGCGCGAGCTTTTTGTACGTCGTATGCCTACTTTTTTTGAAACATTTCCGGTAGTTTTGGTAGATGAAGACGGAATTGTGAGAGCTGATGTTCCTTTTAGAAGGGCAGAATCAAAGTATAGTGTTGAACAAGTAGGTGTTACTGTTGAGTTCTATGGTGGCGAACTTAATGGAGTAAGTTATTCTGATCCTGCTACTGTGAAAAAATATGCTAGACGTGCCCAATTAGGTGAAATTTTTGAATTAGATCGGGCTACTTTGAAATCCGATGGTGTTTTTCGTAGCAGTCCAAGGGGTTGGTTCACTTTTGGGCATGCTACGTTTGCTTTGCTCTTCTTTTTCGGACACATTTGGCATGGCGCTAGAACCTTGTTCAGAGATGTTTTTGCTGGTATTGATCCAGATTTGGATGCTCAAGTGGAATTTGGAGCATTCCAAAAACTTGGAGATCCAACTACAAGGAGACAAGTAGTCTGATACGACATTGTTGTGGTATCTTTCGCCTCTATTTTTTTTTTATTTGACATTGGGTATCAGAGAAATCTTGACTTGAATCACCATCTTTTCTTTGACTTTTTTTCTTTCTTTATATGATATGGTAAATGATCCCAAATGAATAGGTGTGGAAGCTATAATTGTAAACCACGATCGAATCCATGGAAGCATTGGTTTATACATTCCTTTTAGTCTCGACTTTAGGGATAATTTTTTTCGCTATCTTTTTTCGAGAACCGCCTAAGGTTCCGACTAAAAAAATGAAATAACCTTTCGAAATAATTTAATTGAAGTAATGAGCCTCCCAATATGGGAGGCTCATTACTTCAACTAGTCCCCGTGTTCTTCGAATGGATCTCTTAGTTGTTGAGAGGGTTGCCCAAAAGCGGTATATAAGGCGTACCCAGTAAAGCTTACAAGTAAACCAGATATGGAGATGGCGACTAGGGTTGCTGTTTCCATTTTTAGATAATTTCAAGATCACAATGGATCTACGATAAGATCGTTTATTTACAACTACAACGGAATAGTATACAAAGTCAACAGATCTCAACCAATCGTTAAATAGGATTTATGGCTACACAAACCGTTGAGGATAGTTCTAGATCTGGGCCAAGACGAACTACTGTAGGGGATTTATTGAAACCATTGAATTCGGAATATGGTAAAGTAGCTCCGGGATGGGGGACTACACCGCTTATGGGGGTCGCAATGACTCTATTTGCGATATTCCTATCTATTATTTTGGAAATTTATAATTCTTCCGTTTTACTGGATGGAATTTCAATGAGTTAGGTTTATAAGAACTATGAAGTCCTAGTCTTTCAATCAAAGAAAAAATTACTTTAGACTTGTATTTCTAGACCATTCTATTCTGGTAGTTCGACCGTGGAATTTATTTGTTTCGGTATTTCCGGAATATGAGTGTGTGACTTGTTATAATTGATCCTATTGA